TTCAATCTCATTTTTTCTGGCTCGGCTATATTATCCAGCCGAGCCATTTTCCTTTTTTTATGATGCTAAGAAGTAAAAAAAGGCAATAAATAAAAAAATATATTCATCCAACAAAAGGAGAGAGAGGGATTCGAACCCTCGATAGTTAAACTATACCGGTTTTCAAGACCGGAGCCATCAACCACTCGGCCATCTCTCCGAAAGATAATTTCTATTTTATTTTTTTTTCGCCAAATAGAACATAGCCCTATGAGTTAATACGATCACTATGTAGAGAAAGATATAGGGTGTGACTTTCTTCTTTATAGGTCTATCAATCTGTCTATATAAATAAATGAGATACACGATCCAGTATACCCATTTGTGAAGTCAAAAAGAACCTTTAATTTCATGTCCGAATAGAAATGGTAAAAATAAGTTGGAAATAAGTCATCTCGAATTAACGCATTCATGATAAAATCCCTTTATTTTTTAATAATTTTTAGTGGGTAAGAGGATTAAATGGTGTATATTCTTTTGTTAATAGCTTGGAGGATTAAAAACATGACTATTGCTTTCCAATTGGCTGTTTTTGCATTAATTATTACTTCATCAATCTTACTGATTAGTGTACCCGTTGTATTTGCGTCTCCTGATGGTTGGTCGAGTAACAAAAATGTTGTATTTTCTGGTACATCTTTATGGATTGGATTAGTCTTCTTGGTGGGTATCCTAAATTCTCTTATCTCTTGAATTCATTCGTTGCAGATCCAAAAATGAAATGACCCCTCCCCTCCCATTCCATGAATTACACATTCAAATTCAATATAAGTCCATAAAATGCAAATAAAGAAAAAATTAGAGGGGGGGGTCGAACTTCTGGAACTTGAGTGAAATATGAATAAAATATTAATAAATTTCAATTTCCTAAATAGAAATATGAAATAGTAATAAATAACTAAATAAAAAAACTAATCAAAAATGGATATCTGATATCAAAATAAAATAGAATATTTTATGGAAATAGAGAATCATATATTGTTGAATATGGAATTTAATATTAATATATAGAATAAATAGATTATTAATCTATAATATTAATATATATATTTATATATATATTAATAGAATTGTTAATTGAATTGATTTGGTGGTAGAATTTTTTGAAATAACCCCAAACCAAAGAGTGTATCTCGTATCGCTTTGAACAAATATTATCCATAAATTTCTTATCAAGAAGGCAAAAAAATGCGGATATAGTCGAATGGTAAAATTTCTCTTTGCCAAGGAGAAGACGCGGGTTCGATTCCCGCTATCCGCCCAAATATAAATGGATTCAAAAAGATAAAAGATTCGGTTATAGTTGACCGGGAAATAAATATAGTAATTTTTTCCTCGCGTCCCAAAAGACAAGTATGAATTAATGATTAGTTAATAGAATCAAACTTACATTTGTTGAAAAAAAAATGTTGCGGAGACAGGATTTGAACCCGTGACCTCAAGGTTATGAGCCTTGCGAGCTACCAAACTGCTCTACCCCGCGATGAAACAAAAAAACTTGGACTAAACTCTAATAAACAAAAAAGAATTGAATGCGCCCCTATTCCATATCTGTATAAATAGAATAGCCTATTTATACAGAATGGTAAAGGGGCCTCGTCGATCATAGAAAAAAATAGCAAAATTAAGGGATACTTAAATCCTTACCAGCTTGATCTTGTTGCCCCTGGCAACAAACATGCATGGACCATTTCCCGAAGGATGTGTCCAGATAGTCCAAAGTCTCGATAGTTAGCTCTCGGTCTTCCGGTCGAAAAGCAACGTCGATGAAGACGTGTAGGTGCACTATTACGCGGTGGGGATTGTAATTTTCCATGAATTTTCCATTTGTCACTTAGCGACGGAATCTGACTTATTTCCTTTTTTGAAGATCGACGAATCAAATGATATTTTTGTTCCAATTTTTGCCTCTTCTTCTCCCTATAAATCAAACTTTTCTTTGCCATAATGCTTCAGTTCCTCTTATTATCAATGATAATGATACAAATCGGATCCTAGATGTAGAAATAAATATAAGAGTGCAATAATATATTTTTTTTTATTAAAAAAAATATATTATTGCGGATAGAATACAGAAATAATTAACCGAATTTGCCCGATGTGGAGGCAATCAAGAAAGCCGCATAAGTGAATATATAACCTACAGAAAAGTGAGCTAATCCAACCAATCTTGCTTGCACAATTGAAAGAGCTACTGGTTTATCTTTCCATCGAATCAAATTTGCCAAAGGTGTACGTTCATGAGCCCATGCTAAAGTTTCAATCAATTCCTGCCAATAACCACGCCAAGAAATTAAGAACATAAATCCAGTAGCCCAAACAAGATGCCCAAATAAGAACATCCATGCCCAGACTGATAAACTATTCATACCAAACGGGTTATATCCATTGATAAGTTGTGAAGAGTTTAACCATAGATAATCTCTTAACCATCCCATCAAATAAGTGGAAGATTCATTAA